GTTCATGTAGCTTAATGACAAAGCAAAGCACTGAAAATGCTTAGATGGATTACCCCTGATCCCATAAACAAAAGGTTTGGTCCTGGCCTTATAATTAGTTGGAGGTAAGATTACACATGCAAACATCCATAAACCGGTGTAAAATCCCTTAAAAAATTATTAAAATTTGAGGAGAGGGTATCAAGCACATAATTATAGCTAAAGACACCTTGCCTAGCCACACCCCCACGGGACCCAGCAGTGATAAATATTAAGCAATGAACGAAAGTTTGACTAAGCTATACCTCTAAGGGTTGGTAAATTTCGTGCCAGCCACCGCGGTCATACGGTTAACCCTAATTAATTATTCTCGGCGTAAAACGTGTTAATTGGCTGTATATCAATAGAATTAAAATTCAACTAATATGTAAAAATTCATTGTTAGAACTTAAACACAATAACGAAAGTAATTCTAAACTACCATAAAACACGATAGCTAAGATCCAAACTGGGATTAGATACCCCACTATGCTTAGCCCTAAACTATAATAATTAAATAACAAAATTATTTGCCAGAGGACTACTAGCCACAGCTTAAAACTCAAAGGACTTGGCGGTACTTTACATCCATCTAGAGGAGCCTGTTCTATAATCGATATACCCCGCTTTACCTCACCATCCCTTGCTAATTCAGCCTATATACCGCCATCTTCAGCAAACCCTTAAAAAGGAATAAAAGTAAGCAAGAGAACAATCATAAAAACGTTAGGTCAAGGTGTAGCCAATGAGATGGGAAGTAATGGGCTACATTTTCTATTTAAGAACATTACGATACCCTTTATGAAACTAAAGGACAAAGGAGGATTTAGTAGTAAATTAAGAGCAGAGAGCTTAATTGAATAGAGCAATGAAGTGCGCACACACCGCCCGTCACCCTCCTCAAGTTAAATATACAACATTATACATAATAATAAGTAATAAATTTATTAGAGGAGATAAGTCGTAACAAGGTAAGCATACTGGAAAGTGTGCTTGGAATAATCATAGTGTAGCTTACATAAAGCATCTGGTCTACACCCAGAAGAATTCATCAGTGAACACTTTGAACTAACTCTAGCCCTCATATTTATTTACTCAACAACATCTAATTATAAAATAAAACATTTATTCCTAAAGTATTGGAGAAAGAAATTACTATCAGGAGCCATAGAGACAGTACCGTAAGGGAAAGATGAAAGACCTAATCAATAGTGAAAATTAGCAAAGATTAAATCTTGTACCTTTTGCATAATGAATTAACTAGAAAAATCCTAGCCAAAAGAACTTAAGCTAGAGACCCCGAAACCAAACGAGCTACCTAAAAACAATTTTATGAATCAACCCGTCTATGTAGCAAAATAGTGGGAAGATTTTTAGGTAGAGGTGAAAAGCCTAACGAGCTTGGTAATAGCTGGTTACCCAAAAAATGAATTTTAGTTCAACTTTAAATTTACTCAAAGAACTAAAAAATCTTAACGTAAATTTAAATCATAGCCAAAAGAGGGACAGCTCTTTAGGAATGGAGATAACCTTAAATAGTGAATAAAATAACAATTTTACTTAACCATTGTAGGCCTAAAAGCAGCCACCAACAAAGAAAGCGTTCAAGCTCAACATAACAAATACACTAATCCCCAAATTTTATTTATTTCCTAAATTCTACATTGGGTCAATCTATAGTTTTATAGAAGAAATACTGTTAATATGAGTAACAAGAATTTATTCTCCCAGCACAAGTGTATGACAACCCGGATAACCATTGTTAGTTACCCCAAACCTTAGATAATAACCACATAATAAGCCCATCTAAGTCTAACTTGTTAACCCAACACAGGAGTGCTTAAAGGAAAGATTAACCAAAATAAAAGGAACTCGGCAAACAAGGACCCCGCCTGTTTACCAAAAACATCACCTCTAGCATTACAAGTATTAGAGGCACTGCCTGCCCAGTGACTTAAGTTTAACGGCCGCGGTATCCTGACCGTGCAAAGGTAGCATAATCACTTGTTCCTTAATTAGGGACTCGCATGAACGGCTAAACGAGGGTCCAACTGTCTCTTATTTTTAATCAGTGAAATTGACCTTCCAGTGAAGAGGCTGGAATAATATAATAAGACGAGAAGACCCTATGGAGCTTAAATTAATAAACTTATTTATAATACACTTAACCTAATGGCACAAAAAACAAATATTATAAGTTTAAAATTTTGGTTGGGGTGACCTCGGAGAACAAAAAATCCTCCGAACGATTGTAACTCAGACTAACAAGTCTCAGTAACCTAAATTCCAATTGACCCAAAAATATTTGATCAACGGACCAAGTTACCCTAGGGATAACAGCGCAATCCTATTTAAGAGTCCCTATCGACAATAGGGTTTACGACCTCGATGTTGGATCAGGACATCCCAATGGTGCAGAAGCTATTAATGGTTCGTTTGTTCAACGATTAAAGTCCTACGTGATCTGAGTTCAGACCGGAGAAATCCAGGTCGGTTTCTATCTATTAACAATTTCTCCCAGTACGAAAGGACAAGAGAAATAGAGCCACCTTAACTAAAGCGCTCTTAACCAAATTTATGAAATAATCTGAATAATTTCTGTATGTCTCACAATTACCTAGACCAGGTCATTAGGGTGGCAGAGCCAGGAAATTGCGTAAGACTTAAAACCTTGTCCCCAGAGGTTCAAATCCTCTTCCTAATAATGTACTTTATTAATATATTAACACTCCTAATCCCTATCCTTATCGCCATAGCTTTTCTTACACTAGTAGAACGTAAAATCCTAGGTTATATACAACTACGAAAAGGCCCTAACATTGTAGGACCATGTGGAATTCTTCAACCATTTGCTGACGCCATAAAACTATTTATAAAAGAACCTATACGACCTCTAACCACATCAATCTCATTATTTATTATTGCACCAACCATATCCCTCACACTAGCCCTGAGCCTATGAATTCCACTACCTATACCACACCCACTTATCAACCTTAACCTAGGAGTCCTATTCTTTCTAGCCACATCAAGCCTCTCAGTGTATTCTATCCTATGATCAGGGTGAGCCTCAAACTCAAAATATTCATTATTCGGCGCATTACGAGCTGTTGCCCAAACAATCTCATACGAAGTCACAATAGCAATTATTCTCCTATCAGTACTTCTAATAAGCGGCTCATTTTCTTTACAAACACTAATCCTCACTCAAGAACAAATATGACTTATTATTCCAGCCTGACCAATAGCTATAATATGGTATATCTCAACATTAGCAGAAACTAACCGAGCTCCCTTTGACTTAACCGAAGGGGAATCCGAACTAGTTTCAGGCTTCAACGTTGAATACGCTGCAGGCCCATTCGCACTATTCTTCATAGCTGAATATACTAACATTATCCTAATAAACGCACTCACATCAATTATTTTCCTAGGCCCAATTCACAACATCAACTTCCCAGAACTCTACTCAACTAACTTCATAGCAGAAACTCTCCTACTATCATCTGTATTTTTATGAATCCGAGCATCATACCCACGATTTCGCTACGACCAGTTAATGCATTTATTATGAAAGAATTTTCTACCTCTTACATTAGCATTATGTATATGACATATTTCCCTACCAGTATTTATAGCAAGTATCCCACCATACTTGTAAAAAGAAATATGTCTGACAAAAGAGTTACTTTGATAGAGTAAATTATAGAGGTTTTAGCCCTCTTATTTCTAGAATAACAGGAATTGAACCTGACCTAAGAATTCAAAATTCTTCGTGCTACCTGTACACCATATTCTATTTAGTAGGGTCAGCTAATTAAGCTATCGGGCCCATACCCCGAAAACGTTGGTTTAAATCCTTCCCGTACTAATAAATCCCGCCGCCTCAACAACTATTTATCTCACCATTTTTTCAGGACCTGTAATCACCATGCTCAGCTCTAATCTTCTAATGATATGAGTAGGCTTAGAATTAAGTCTTCTAGCAATTGTTCCACTATTAATTAACAAAAAAAATCCACGAACAACTGAAGCAGCAACAAAATACTTCATTACACAAGCCACAGCATCAATAATTATACTGCTGGCTATTACCCTAAACTACAAACAACTAGGAACATGGGTATTTCAACAACAAACAACCAACCTAGTTATAATACTGATACTAATCTCTCTATCTATAAAACTTGGACTAGCACCATTCCACTACTGATTACCTGAAGTAACCCAAGGCATTGAACTTCACAAAGGACTTATCTTACTCACATGACAAAAAATCGCCCCACTATCTATTTTATTTCAAATTCACAACATAATTAACCCTACCATTACCCTAACCTTTGCCATTTTATCTATCCTAATTGGAGCATGAGGAGGCCTTAACCAAACACAAATACGAAAAATTATAGCATATTCATCAATCGCTCACATAGGATGAATAGTAGCTATCATTCCATTCAACCCATCACTAACACTTCTTAACCTATTTATCTATATTATTCTTACTGTACCAATATTTATAATTCTTATAATCAATTCATCAACAACAATTAACTCAACTTCACTTCTATGAAATAAAATCCCAGCAATATTAACAGCTACATCTATTATCCTTCTATCCCTTGGAGGCCTACCCCCACTAACAGGATTCTTACCAAAATGAGCTATCATCACAGAACTACTAAAAAACAACTGCACAATCCTAGCGACCACAATAGCCATAACAGCCTTACTAAATCTATTCTTCTACACACGCCTAATTTATTCAACTTCTCTCACAATATTCCCAGCAAATAATAACCTAAAAATATTTAATCACGTAACATACCCAAAACACTACTTCATTATTCCCCTACTTACACTTATTGGCACAATAACACTCCCCTTAGGACCTCAACTAATCATATAGAAGTTTAGGATATTAAGTCCAAGAGCCTTCAAAGCTCTAAGAAAACATACAAGTTTAACTTCTGCTGAGGACTGTAAGACTTCATCCCACATCTATTGAATGCAAATCAATAACTTTCATTAAGCTAAGACCTCACCTAGATTGGTAGGATTTAAACCTACGAGATTTTAGTTAACAGCTAAATACCCTAGTCTGGCTTCAATCTACTTCTCCCGCTTATCAGAAAAAGAGCGGGAGAAGCCTTAGTAGGGGAAATATCCTACACCTCCGAATTTGCAATTCGACATGAATATCACCTTAAGGCTTGGTAAAAAGGGGACTTATACCCCTGTCTTTAGATTTACAGTCTAATGCTTACTCAGCCATTTTACCTATGTTCGTAAATCGATGATTATTTTCAACTAACCATAAAGATATCGGAACCCTATACTTACTATTCGGTGCATGAGCAGGAATAGTAGGCACAGCACTAAGCATTCTAATTCGAACTGAATTAGGTCAACCAGGTACACTCCTAGGTGACGACCAAATTTACAACGTAATCGTCACAGCCCACGCATTTGTCATAATTTTCTTTATAGTAATACCAATAATAATTGGAGGCTTTGGAAACTGACTTGTACCACTGATAATTGGAGCCCCTGACATGGCATTCCCACGAATAAATAACATAAGTTTTTGACTTCTACCACCCTCATTTCTCCTATTACTAGCATCCTCTATAGTAGAAGCAGGAGCTGGAACAGGATGAACCGTTTACCCACCCTTAGCCGGCAACCTAGCCCACGCCGGAGCATCAGTTGACTTGACTATCTTCTCCCTTCATTTAGCTGGTGTTTCATCTATCCTAGGAGCAATTAACTTTATTACAACTATCATCAATATAAAACCCCCAGCAATAACTCAATACCAAACCCCACTATTTGTCTGATCAGTATTAATTACAGCCGTACTACTACTTCTATCTCTCCCAGTCTTAGCCGCAGGAATCACAATATTACTAACAGACCGAAACTTAAATACAACTTTCTTCGACCCAGCAGGAGGAGGAGACCCAATTCTTTATCAACACTTATTCTGATTTTTTGGTCACCCAGAAGTCTATATTTTAATCCTCCCAGGATTCGGAATCATTTCTCACGTAGTAACCTATTACTCAGGAAAAAAAGAACCCTTCGGCTATATAGGCATAGTTTGAGCCATAATATCTATTGGATTCCTAGGATTTATTGTTTGAGCTCATCATATATTTACAGTAGGCTTAGATGTAGATACACGAGCCTATTTCACATCTGCCACTATAATTATTGCTATTCCAACTGGAGTAAAAGTATTCAGCTGACTGGCAACATTACATGGAGGTAACATCAAATGATCTCCAGCTATACTATGAGCTTTAGGTTTTATTTTCCTATTTACAGTTGGAGGATTAACAGGAATTGTACTATCAAATTCTTCACTTGATATTGTCCTTCATGACACCTACTACGTAGTAGCCCACTTCCACTATGTTCTATCTATAGGAGCTGTATTTGCCATCATAGCAGGGTTTGTACATTGATTCCCACTATTTTCAGGCTACACCCTAAATGATGCATGAGCCAAAGCCCACTTCGCCATCATATTTGTTGGAGTCAATATAACATTCTTCCCTCAACATTTCCTAGGTCTCTCAGGTATACCACGTCGATACTCAGACTACCCGGATGCTTACACCACATGAAATACAGTATCCTCAATAGGGTCATTTATTTCTCTTACAGCCGTTATTGTGATAATTTTTATGATCTGAGAAGCTTTTGCTTCTAAACGAGAAGTGGCATCAGTATCCTACTCCTCAACAAACCTAGAATGACTTCACGGCTGCCCGCCCCCATACCACACATTTGAAGAACCTTCTTATGTAAAAGTAAATTAAGAAAGGAAGGAATCGAACCCCCTTAAATTGGTTTCAAGCCAACCCCATAACCTCTATGTCTTTCTCCATGAGATATTAGTAAAACAATTACATAACTTTGTCAAGGTTAAATTATAGACTATAATCTATATATCTTACATGCCTTACCCATCCCAACTAGGCCTACAAGACGCCACATCCCCAATCATGGAAGAACTAATAAACTTCCACGACCACACACTAATGATTGTTTTCCTAATCAGCTCCCTAGTTCTTTATATTATCTCATCAATACTGACTACAAAATTAACCCATACTAACACTATAGATGCCCAAGCAGTCGAAACTATCTGAACAATTCTTCCAGCCGTAATCCTTATTATAATTGCTCTTCCATCACTACGAATTTTATACATAATGGATGAAATTAATAACCCAGCGCTTACAGTAAAAACTATAGGCCACCAATGATACTGAAGCTACGAATATACAGACTATGAAGAATTAACCTTTGACTCCTATATAGTACCAGCCTACGACCTTGCACCTGGTCAATTCCGATTATTAGAAGTAGACAACCGAGTTATCCTCCCTATAGAACTTCCAATTCGCATGCTTATCTCATCTGAAGACGTCCTACATTCATGAGCCGTCCCATCACTAGGACTAAAAACTGATGCCATCCCGGGACGCTTAAATCAAGCAACAATTTCATCAAACCGACCAGGATTATTCTACGGCCAATGCTCAGAAATCTGTGGATCCAATCATAGCTATATACCTATCGTTATCGAAGTAGTACCCCTAAAATTCTTTGAATACTGATCTACATCCGCAATTGTATAAACTAGATTCACTGTGAAGCTTAAAGCGTTAACCTTTTAAGTTAAAGTAAGAGACTTAAAATCTCCATAGTGATATGCCACAGTTAGATACATCAACATGATTTGTTACTATTATTTCTTCAATAATTACTTTATTTATTTTATTCCAACTAAAAATTTCGTCACAACTATTCCCCCTATCACCCGTATCAAAAATAACTGAAACACCGAAAACAAAAAACCCTTGAGAATCAAAATGAACGAAAATCTATTTGCCTCTTTCATCACCCCTACAATAATAGGCCTGCCTATCGTCACCATAATTATTATATTCCCTTCAATCCTATTTCCATCATCAAAACGCTTGATTAATAACCGTCTTTACTCATTTCAATACTGACTAGTTAAACTCGTTATAAAACAAATAATATTAATCCATTCACCAAAAGGACGAACATGAACTCTAATAATTACTTCCCTAATTATATTTATTGGATCCACAAACCTTCTAGGCCTCCTACCCCATACATTTACACCAACCACACAACTATCCATGAACCTAAGCATAGCTATCCCACTATGAGCTGGAGCAGTAATACTAGGGTTCCGACACAAACTAAAAAACTCATTAGCCCACTTCCTACCTCAAGGAACCCCAATTTCCCTTATCCCTATACTAATTATTATCGAAACAATCAGTTTATTTATTCAACCCATAGCCCTAGCTGTACGACTAACAGCAAATATTACTGCAGGCCATCTTCTTATACACCTGATTGGAGGAGCTACCCTAGTCTTAGTAAACATTAGCCCACCCACCGCTATAATTACATTCTTGATTCTGCTGCTCCTCACAGTCCTAGAGTTTGCTGTAGCACTAATCCAAGCCTACGTATTTACATTGCTTGTAAGCCTGTACTTACACGATAACACATAATGACTCACCAAACACATGCATACCACATAGTAAACCCTAGTCCATGACCACTTACAGGAGCCTTTTCAGCCCTCCTTCTAACATCAGGACTAGTAATATGATTCCATTACAATTCATCTACACTCCTATATATAGGCCTGGCAGCAAATACCATAACAATATATCAATGATGACGAGATATCATTCGTGAGGGCACATATCAAGGACATCATACCCCTATTGTTCAAAAAGGACTACGATACGGAATAATTCTATTTATTACATCTGAAGTGTTCTTCTTTGCTGGGTTTTTCTGAGCATTCTATCATTCTAGCCTAGTTCCAACACACGACCTCGGGGGTTGCTGACCACCAACAGGAATTCTACCTCTTAATCCCCTTGAAGTCCCACTTCTTAACACATCAGTACTCCTAGCTTCAGGTGTCTCCATTACATGAGCCCACCACAGCCTCATAGAAGGGAAACGACATTTTATAAACCAAGCTCTTCTTATCACAATCATTCTGGGACTCTATTTCACCATTCTTCAAGCCTCAGAATATTTTGAAACACCATTCTCTATTTCAGACGGTATCTATGGATCCACATTCTTTATAGCAACAGGATTCCATGGCCTCCATGTAATCATTGGATCAACCTTTCTCATCGTATGCCTTCTACGACAACTCAAATTTCACTTTACATCTAAACATCACTTCGGATTTGAAGCAGCAGCATGATATTGACATTTCGTCGATGTAGTCTGACTATTCCTATATGTCTCCATCTATTGATGAGGATCCTATTCTCTTAGTATAATTAATATAACTGACTTCCAATCAGTAGATTCTGAAACAACGGAAGAGAATAATTAACCTATTCATTATTATTATAGTAAATAGCCTTCTCTCACTTACCCTAATCTCAATTGCATTCTGACTCCCCCAAATTAACTTATACTCAGAAAAAGCCAACCCGTATGAATGCGGCTTTGATCCAACAAGTTCCGCACGACTACCTTTCTCAATAAAATTCTTCCTTGTAGCTATCACATTCCTTTTATTTGACCTAGAGATCGCTCTTCTTCTTCCACTCCCATGAGCCATTCAATTTACTAACACTACAACAATAACCCTTACAGCTTTTATTCTGGTCACCATCCTATCTCTAGGCCTGCTTTACGAGTGAACACAAAAAGGCCTAGAATGAACAGAATAGTGGTAGTTAGTTTAAGTAAAATTAATGATTTCGACTCATTAGATTATGATGATATCATAACTACCAAAAAATGCCATCTACTTTCCTCAACCTATTAACCTCCTTTATTATTTCACTCCTAGGCACACTCATATTTCGCTCCCACCTCATATCAACCCTTCTATGTCTAGAAGGAATAATACTGTCTCTATTCGTAATGATCTCTATATTAACCTTAAACTCTTACTCCATAATCTCCATGCCTGTCCCCATTACAATTATAGTATTCGCAGCATGCGAAGCAGCTGTTGGATTAGCTTTACTAGTTAAAATTTCCAATACATATGGAACTGACTATGTACAAAACCTAAACCTTCTTCAGTGCTAAAAATTATTATCCCATCAATTATACTTCTACCAACAACTTGATTATCACGACCTAAAAAAATATGAACAAATATCACATCCCACAGTTTCATAGTAAGTATAATTAGCCTATACCTTCTATGACAAAATGATGAGATTTTCTTAAACTTCTCAACAATATTTTCCTCAGATCCTTTATCCTCCCCACTAATTATTTTAACCACTTGACTTCTACCTCTCATACTAATAGCTAGCCAGAATCACCTCAAAAAAGAAAACTCCCTCCATCAAAAGCTATACGCCTCTATATTAATTAGCTTGCAAATTCTCTTAATTATAACCTTCTCAGCAACCGAATTAATCATATTTTATATTCTATTTGAGGCTACCCTAATCCCCACACTAATTATTATCACCCGATGAGGTAATCAAACAGAACGACTAAACGCAGGCATCTATTTTCTATTCTACACACTAATTGGCTCTATTCCACTTCTAGTTGCTCTTATTTTTATCCAAAACTCTTTAGGCTCATTAAATTTAACAATCTTGTCATTAAAATCTAGCTCAATAGACCCATCCTGATCTAATAGTATCTTATGATTAGCATGCATAATAGCATTTCTCATTAAAATGCCATTATATGGAGTTCACTTATGACTGCCAAAAGCCCATGTAGAAGCTCCAATCGCAGGATCTATAATTCTAGCAGCCATTCTATTAAAGTTAGGAGGATACGGAATGATCCGAATTTCTATTATCCTAGATCCATTAACTAAATATATGGCCTACCCTTTTATTATTCTTTCCCTCTGAGGAATAATCATAACAAGCTCAATCTGTCTACGACAAACAGATCTAAAATCGCTTATCGCTTATTCCTCAGTAAGCCATATAGCCTTAGTAATTTCATCTATCATAATCCAAACACCATGAAGCTTTATAGGAGCTACAATATTAATAATTGCCCATGGCCTGACTTCTTCCCTCCTATTTTGCTTAGCTAACTCAAACTATGAACGAATCCACAGCCGAACTATGATCATAGCCCGAGGCCTACAAATAATCTTTCCCCTAATAGCAACACTATGATTACTAGCTAGCCTAGCCAATCTAGCTCTGCCCCCCTCAATTAACCTTATAGGAGAATTATTCATCGCTATATCATTATTCTCCTGATCTAACTTCTCCATTATCCTTATAGGGGTTAATATTGTAATCACAGCTATATACTCAATGTACATAATTATTACCACACAACGAGGAAAACCAACAAACCACATAAACAATCTTCAACCCTCTCACACCCGAGAATTAACCCTAATATTCCTTCACATCATCCCACTTATCCTTCTCACCACTAACCCTAAACTAATCTCAGGCCTAACGGCATGTAGATATAGTTTACATGAAAAACCTCAGACTGTGAATCTGACAACAGGAAGCTAACCTCCCTTGTCTACCAAGAAAGAATGCAAGAACTGCTAACTCATGCCACCATGCCTAAACACATGGCTTTCTTACTTTTATAGGATAAAAGAAATCCATTGGTCTTAGGAACCAAAAATCTTGGTGCAACTCCAAATAAAAGTAATTAACATAATTACATCATCCATCCTAACAATTTTTATTATTCTCATAGCTCCAATACTAATCTCTATAACCAACATAACTAAATCAATAAACCTTCCCCTCTACGCCACAGCATCAATCAAGTTCTCATTCTTCCTAAGCCTCTTACCCCTACTTCTATTTTTCCATCAAAACACAGAATATATAATTACTAGCTGACACTGAATTACAATCAATTCTATCAATATCACAATAAGTTTTAAAATTGATTACTTCTCCACCCTATTCCTATCAGTAGCATTATATGTCACATGATCAATTATACAGTTCTCCTCATGATATATACACTCAGACTACCATATCAATCGATTTATTAAATACCTAACAATATTCTTAATTACTATAATCATTCTCACCTCAGCCAACAACCTATTCCAACTGTTCATCGGCTGAGAAGGAGTAGGAATCATATCCTTCCTACTAATCGGCTGATGATACGGACGCGCTGACGCAAACACATCCGCCCTACAAGCAATCTTATATAACCGAATTGGAGATGTTGGGTTTATCTTAGCTATAGCATGATACTGCCTAAATATAAATTCCTGAGAACTCCAACAGATCCTGCTCACTAACAACAGCGACTTTATTCCCCTGATAGGACTATTAATCGCAGCTACTGGAAAATCAGCCCAATTTGGACTTCACCCATGACTACCTTCAGCCATAGAAGGCCCTACCCCAGTATCAGCCTTACTTCACTCCAGCACCATAGTTGTAGCAGGCATCTTCCTACTCATCCGATTCCACCCACTTATGTCAAATAACAATACAATCCTGACAATAATAATGTGCCTCGGAGCCCTCACCACATTATTCACAGCTATCTGCGCGCTCACACAAAATGATGTAAAAAAAATTGTAGCCTTCTCAACATCTAGTCAACTAGGCCTAATAATGGTAACTTTAGGAATCAATCAACCCTACCTAGCCTTCCTCCACATCTGCACTCACGCATTCTTCAAAGCCATACTATTTATATGCTCAGGATCAATTATCCACAACCTAAACGACGAACAAGATATTCGAAAAATAGGAGGCATTATAAAAATTATACCATTCACATCATCCTGCTTAATCATTGGTAGTCTGGCCCTAACAGGCATGCCGTTCCTTACCGGATTCTACTCCAAAGATTCAATTATTGAATCTATGAACATCTGCAATACCAACGCCTGAGCCCTACTAATCACACTCATCGCCACATCAATAACAGCTATGTACAGCATCCGAATCATCTACTTTGTGGCCATAACAAAACCCCGCTACCCCCCTATAATTATTATCAACGAAAATAACCCGAACTTAATTAATCCAATTAAACGATTAGCCCTAGGTAGCGTACTAGCCGGCTACATCATCTCCAACAGTATCCCCCCAACTAACATTCAAATTCTCACGATACCCTGACACCTAAAAATCCTAGCCCTCCTTGTCTCTATCCTGGGATTCATAATCGCTCTAGAATTAAACAATCTATCCCTAAAATTCTCAATCCACAAAATCAAGCCTCACTCAATATTCTCAACCTCACTAGGCTTTTTTCCATCCATCTTACACCGAATAATCCCACTAAAATCCCTAAGCCCTAGCTTCAAAGTATCTCTAGGACTCTTAGATATAATCTGATTAGAAAAATCAATTCCAAAATCAACCTCTCTTATTCACACTTTCGTATCAAAAATAATCACCAACCAAAAAGGGATAATTAAACTATATTTTTTATCATTTATAATCACCATGCTTCTAATTATTTCCCTTTACATAACTAATCCCGAGTGATTTCAATAATAATAAAGATCCCAGCAAACAATGCCCACCCAGCCACAACCAATATTCAAGTCACACAACTATATATTGCTGCAACCCCCACACCACCCTCCAACACAACGCCCACATCATCCACTTCATTCATCACCCAATCACTAAAACCCTCTATACTAATCAACTTAATTTTGTCCCAATTATTATATAATCACATAAAAGACAACTCCATCAAGAACCCGATAATCATGAAACTAAAAAACAATCAACTTGAACCTCAAGTTTCAGGATACTCCTCTGTAGCTATAGCCGTTGTATAACCAAATACAACCATTATACCACCCAAATAAATCAAAAACACTAATAAACCCAAAAATGAACCCCCAAACCCTAAAATTATAAAACAACCAACAAATCCACTTACAATTAACCCTAATCCACCATAAATAGGCGAAGGCTTTAATGCCAACCCAAGACAACCACCCAAAAATATTAAACTTAAAATAAAAATATAATTAATCATTATTTCTACACAGCACATAACTGTGACCAATGACATGAAAAATCATCGTTGTAATTCAACTATAGAAACCCCTAATGACAAACATCCGAAAAACCCACCCCCTACTCAAAATTATTAATCACTCATTCATTGACCTCCCTGCCCCATCTAATATCTCATCATGATGAAACTTTGGCTCACTTCTAGGAATTTGCCTAATAATCCAAATCGCTACAGGCTTATTCCTAGCAATACACTACACATCAGACACTTCAACAGCATTTTCATCAGTTACCCATATTTGCCGAGACGTAAACTACGGCTGATTAATCCGCTACCTTCACGCAAACGGAGCATCAATATTCTTTATTTGCCTTTTCCTTCATGTAGGACGAGGTGTATACTATGGGTCTTTTACATTCATAGAAACATGAAACATCGGAGTCATTCTACTTTTCGCAGTAATAGCAACCGCATTCATAGGTTATGTCCTCCCATGAGGGCAAATATCATTCTGAGGGGCAACTGTTATTACAAATCTACTATCAGCAATCCCATATATCGGAACAACACTAGTAGAATGAATTTGAGGGGGGTTCTCAGTAGATAAAGCAACACTAACACGCTTTTTCGCATTCCATTTTATTCTCCCATTTGTCATCGCAGCCCTAGTTATTGTCCACCTCTTATTCCTTCATGAAACAGGCTCCAACAACCCAACTGGCCTAAACTCCGACTCAGATAAAATTCCATTTCATCCATACTATACAATTAAAGATATCCTTGGAGTCATCATATTAATCTCATTCCTAATAACCCTAGTACTATTTTTCCCAGACTTATTAGGAGACCCAGACAATTATATACCAGCTAACCCACTCAACACCCCCCCTCACATCAAACCAGAATGATACTTCCTCTTCGCCTACGCAATCTTACGATCTATCCCAAACAAACTAGGAGGAGTCCTAGCCTTAATTCTATCAATCCTTGTTCTTATATTTTTACCTTTCCTCCACACTTCCAAACAACGAAGCCTCATATTTCGTCCTATTACTCAAACTCTTTACTGAATCCTAGTAGCCAACCTATTCATCTTAACCTGAATTGGGGGCCAACCAGTGGACCATCCATTTATTATCATTGGCCAACTAGCATCAATTAGCTACTTCTCCATCATCCTTATCCTAATGCCTATTTCAGGAATAATTGAAAATAGCATACTCAAATGAAACCTTTGCCCTAATAGTATAAACCTATTACTCTGGTCTTGTAAACCAAAAATGAAGAACTAATCTTCCTAGGGCATCAAAAAGAAGGAGTATCTCCCCACCATCAACACCCAAAGCTGATATTCTAATTAAACTACTTTTTGTCTGTACATAAAATTATTTAGCACATTAATACATTTATGTATATCGTACATTAAACTATTTTCCCCATGCATATAAGCAAGTACTAACACATTAATGCACTAAGACATTAATGATATTCTTACATTAAACCTCTACAACATGTCTATTATTCCATACATAACATTAATGCTTTCAGACATATCTGTGTTATCATACATACACCATTAACGTCATAAACCTTTCTCTTCCATATGACTATCCCTCTCCCCATTTGGTCTCAATTTCTACCATCCTCCGTGAAACCAACAACCCGCCCACCAGTGCCCCTCTTCTCGCTCCGGGCCCATAAAACTTGGGGGTAGCTATACTGAAACTTTATCAGACATCTGGTTCTTACTTCAGGGCCATTAAATGCGTTATCGCCCATACGTTCCCCTTAAATAAGACATCTCGATGGTACGGGTCTAATCAGCCCATGCCCAACATAACTGTGGTCTCGCACATTTGGTATTTTTTAATTTTCGGATGCCATCCTCAACATAGCCGTCAAGGCTTGAAAGTCAGCCCACTGTCCTGTGGTACCTTCGTTTAAGAATCCTTTATCCACATAACCAAATCACCTAAGACAATCTTTTAATGCTTGATTGACATATAAGAAAAAACATACCATTTTTACTGTCAAACCCCCCCACCCCCTAAAATGCCAAACCCCAAAAACATTTTAATTGCATTAACCCACAGAACTTTATCTGTATTTTAGTGGTTCGCAAAATTTCACTTAAATTTCAGTATTAACTCAATTATTGCTCTCACCCACCCAACTAAGCAAAACCCACTCAATTTAATTTTCTCAGATTTTTTT